CAACGGTGTTGGGTCACAATAACTTTTTGACTCTGCGCCAGTGATTCCCCTATTATTTATTAGTGAACAATAATTGAATAATTCCTTCATAGAGATAGAGGACATAATTCACATGGATATAGTAAATCTCGCTTGGGCTGCTTTAATGGTAGTCTTTACGTTTTCCCTTTCACTAGTAGTATGGGGAAGAAGTGGACTCTAGAAGTACTACTAATTGAGTTTAGGAACTAAACAGTATCACTTTTTTTTATAGATCGTTCGGCAAAGTTTTTTTTATTTAAAATTTCACTATTTCAATTTAAAATTTTATTTTTAAATTGAAATAGAAATGAAAAATATCTTCATTTCGAAATTCTCTTGGATTTTAGTTGAGTAATGTATTCTATGAATAAAAAATATATATGAAGAATACTCTTTCAATCAAAGAAATATTTCAATTATTTCCGTGTTCGTATTTTGAAAGTAAAAAAAGTAAAAGGAATACAAATGGTAGGAAATTTATTCCAACTGAATTCTTCATAAATTTTCTATTTCGATGAACTGACTCTTACCAAAGTTAGATATGGACCATGAGGAAGAACGGAACTTTTTTTTATTTTGTTTACCTCTTTTCAAAGATCAAAGAGAAAACAATTCGGTTATTCCATTACGTGGATACACATTGGGAAACAACATAGTAGTTGTCCAACGAGATACTGCACATCCTAAAATATTGTCTTGGGCGAGTCACATATTGCGCCGCTTGTTTTAGTTTTACTATTTTAGAAATTTTATTTATGTTTTGCTTGTTTTATTGAACCCATTTCATATCATGGTTCAAACGTTACAAGTCGACGGGTTTTACTAATCCTTTTCGAAATCCGAAGAAGTTCCCATGGATCATTTGTCAACTCCTCAATCAATGACTTCTTCGTCGGAATGCTAACTAAAAGATTATTTTATTATACCCATCGAAGAAGTCATTGATTCTTTCGATCGGGATTCATATTGAAAATAATCAGAAATCTAGGAATTCTAATAGTAAAAGTCGCTTTCGATTATTTCAAATTAATTTAATTGAAATCAACACAAATTAAATACAAATAGATAAAGCAAAGAAAAAGAATTGGGATACTATATAATATACATTATCACTATATATATTATATATACGTAATTAAATCGATTTCTATATATATAGAATATATAGAAAAGGAATATGATGATACTATTGTAGATTGATCTATATTAAATTAACCCGCATTACAATACAACTTTATACACTACAATAACAATACTAGATAGTATGGTAGAAAGAAATATCTTAATCTTTCTACCATACTATCGTATCTCATAGAATACGACTGATTCTAGTCTGCCCATTTCATTTAAGACGCGAAATTTTTATCCTTTTCTTCTCTGCAATTATTGATAAGAAATAAAAAATCAAGTTTAATTCAAATTAATCACCTTGGCTGACTGTTTTTACGTATATTATAAGTAAAAAAGCAGTAGGAACTAGAATAAACAGTGCAGTAGCAATAAATGCGAGAATATTTACTTCCATAATCTCATTGTTTAATTTTTCTTTAATTCGCAATAACTCGGGAGTTAATCCCATAGAGATAATAAATCTTTCGCCTGTAAATTCAATGGGATGCATTACATCTCGATGATATCGAATCGGATCAATATCATGAATAACAATATCGGAGCTATCAAATCGATTCATCGTCAAGAATTGAATAGTATAACATAGGACGATCTTTTATCCATACTGAACTCAAAATTTGATTCCCGATACAATCAATAATTCCTTTATTTATTTATCATTCTTTTCCATTCCTTCTATAACCTACCGCCCTCTTTGTACAATCATCTGATGAAGTATCATCTAACCGCCTTTCCACTTACCATTGGTTCTAAACAAACCCCAACAAACAATAGAAGCTCAATGAAAAAAAAGGAAGGAGCTAAGTTATAAACTCCTTTTTTTAATGATCCAATCTTCTTGGAAAACAAAAGAAGTATGATAAAGACGAGTACAAATTCCGGTATAAAAAAAGCGAATATTCCATCAAATTAACTATTTTTTTATATATTTATATATAAATTTAAAAAGTTTGTTCTTTCAAGGAAAAACCCTTATAAAAAAAAAAAATCATTACCTCGCTAATAAAAAAGTGATCCTTGTTTGATCTTTATTTTTTGAATATCCTCTTTCATTGGATTAGTAATGGGACGCATATATCAAAAGCTCAATGCGAAATTTGAATGAGATAGATTATTTCAAATTAGTAAAATTTGAAATTGAGGTTACACAAAATAGGGCCCGAAAAGGATATACTTTTATTTTAATCTTAAAAAAAAAAGTATTCTATACTATTCTATACACAGTAACTATGTTCAATTTTTTTTATATTGTACAAATTCCATTTATGTATGTACTCCCGGGAAACATACAATACTCTACTCTATTTCATATTTCACAGATCGGGAGTAATTGAAAAAGCCAGACCCAGTACAGTACGGTATCCCGTGGAATCCTGAATCTGATGCTAATAATATAATAATTGTACTAATCCACATATGCCGCTCTCCCATCAATCGAATCGGTACTAGTCGAAGAAATGGAAATTCCCCCATTTGGTTGATGATAAATGTGAAACGAAAAAGAAAAAAAGAAGAGGGATCACTGTTGGGAATGAAATTCTGTTATTTGGACTTCTTTTCACAAAAAATAGAGAGATGAATTAATATAGTTTTTTCTTGGATTTGGATTCGTCGGGACTGACGGGGCTCGAACCCGCAGCTTCCGCCTTGACAGGGCGGTGCTCTGACCAATTGAACTACAATCCCAAGTAAATACCATAATAAAATAAAGTATACATATTTTTATGATTTCATTCTAAACCTTTCAATTTCGATTAGAATTGGCGTGTTGTAACAGAGCTGCGAGTGTGATATATCGATACCCATATGTATATGTACTTTAGTGAGAGCAGCCGGTATTACTAGTAATCCTTTCGTTATTGCCAAATCAATTGGATAATCACTCGTTCAATCAAAAAAGTTTTTTTTATTTACTCTTTTCCTTAAACTTTACTTTATAGTTACGGATCCTGATATGAATCTAGATCATTAGCAAGATCAGAATTTCTTGTAAAAAGAGAGTAAATAAATAGTGGTATAGATATATCATAAAATGGATTTCTTCCGTATTGGGATTGGGGGATCGGGCATTTCTGGAGAGCAACAAATGGGTTATATTATATCATATATCATTTCATGGCGGATCGGCAAATTATTGGGCCGAGCTGGATTTGAACCAGCGTAGACATATTGCCAACGAATTTACAGTCCGTCCCCATTAACCGCTCGGGCATCGACCCAGGAAGAATCAATTCCCGGCTTATTGATAATCCACGATCAACTTCCTTTCGTAGTACCCTACCCCCAGGGGAAGTCGAATCCCCGCTGCCTCCTTGAAAGAGAGATGTCCTGAACCGCTAGACGATGGGGGCAGACTTGCACGACCGCCATCATACTATGTTCATAGTATGAATAGTTTTTTAAAATTGTCAATATAATGGAATGGTATGACTCGATACGAAGGATCTTTCCGTCTTTCACGATTCTTTCTATACAATTTTTTTCGATAAAAGTTTGGTTCAAAGGCCACGCCGAATCTCTTTATCCGAATCTCTTTATCCGAATCTCTTTATCAATGATTCAATGAAATATCTTGGATCTATGTTAAATTAGTGGATACATGTATCACTCAAATGAATTTAGTTATGATGTCAATTAGGATAGTCTTGAAACAATTCATTGTATTGATATTTATCAAATCCAATATCAATAAACCGTTTTATTTTACCTATATTATATACTCTAATTATATTAAATCTATATTAAATTATATTAAATTAATTATATTAAATTATTTAATTTACTTTTACTGGATAAAGAAAATTTTTCATTCCTAAATGAACCCTTATACTTATTATAAGATATATCTATGTACATCTATTATAATAAGTATATATACTAAACTCATAGTGTCTTTATTCAGGAATTGGATCAAACAAGCCCTTTTAACTCAGTGGTAGAGTAACGCCATGGTAAGGCGTAAGTCATCGGTTCAAATCCGATAAGGGGCTTTTATTTTTTCATAAATCATAAAACTCCGGCAGTATTCATATTTGAAGTACGAATAAAGATATTGTTGATCTTTGTAATAAAGTAAGAAAAAAAAAGTAACAAACCGTATAATTTTTTAATTTTAATATATAATCAAAATTATAACATTATAATTAATTATAGTATGGTTATAAATTTGCTATTTTAATAAATTAAATATATTATTAATATATTATTAAATAAATAAAATAAATAAATAAATAATATAATTATTATAAATATTATAATTATATTCAATATTATAATGAATGTAAGGATAAGTCGTCTCGTTAAATCTTCAAATATTACTATTCCTTTCCTATTTTCCATTATTCCAATTAAATCGATTAGAAATCAACAAAATAAAAAGTAAGTGGACCTAACCCATTGCATCATAATTATATCCACTATTCTGATATTAAAATTCGATAGAGATGAAATTGGATCTTTTTTTTCTTTGGACTACGCGGGAATCTGTCGATATATCCGATTTAATCTTCTTGTTCCTAGACGTTCTATAGGAATAAATTAGGAATGAATAAATTACTATTCCCTTCCTTTACCGGGAAACATTTATTCCAAGTCACAACATACGAGCCATTTAAAATATCTTTCTTTGATTCCAATTCCAGAACACAAGATCCATTTTATTAGTTATATCTTATATATCTATTTATATATCTAGCAAATCGCTATTTCATGTACTAAATACTAAAAATTTCCATCCATATTGATACATGCAATATTTTTGTTCCGACAACGTAATGGGGAATGTATGCGAGAAGGGTACTTTCATTTCGAGTCTCATATTATTTAATATTTAATTAACTAATAATTTA